AGGCAACCAGGGCCATGGTAGATACCGGGGCAACTCACAACTTCGTAGCCGAGCCTGAGGCGAAGAGACTTGGCTTGAGACTAGAGAAGGACTCAAGCAAGATCAAGGCAGTGAATTCAGCAGCTAGGGCGGTTCATGGCACGGCTAAGGCAGTGCCGATCGAGATGGGAAAGTGGTCAGGGAGGACCAACTTAATGGCTATTCCCATGGATGACTTCCAAGTTCTCTTAGGGCTGGAGTTATTGTTTGAAGCTAAGGCAGTGCCAATGCCTTACTTGGAGTCCTTGTGCATGTTTGGAGAGAACCCATGCATGATTCCTGCGGCAACAAAGGGGAATGGTGATGGTGGATTGCTCTCAGCCTTTCAACTCAAGAAGGGGTTGAAGAAGGGAGAAAGAACCTATCTTGCTGCACTGAAGCTTGATACTACAGAGCAGAGCCAGCAGCCCATACCTAGAGAGGTGCTTGGGCTATTGAACCAGTATAAGGATTGAATGCCTAAGGAGCTTCCGAAGGCACTTCCCCCTTACTCAATAGGGGTCTATCGACCACCAAATAGAGTGGGTTCCTGGAGCAAAGCCGCCTGCCAAGGGACCTTACCGAATGGCACCTCCTGAGTTAGCTGAACTTAGGAGACAATTGAACGAGTTGTTGGAATCGGGCTTTATCCGCCCATCCAAGGCACCGTATAGAGCACCTGTTCTCTTTCAGAAGAAGCACGACGGGAACCTAAGGTTGTGTATCGACTATTGGGCTCTCAACAAGGTGATGGTGCGCAACAAGTATCCTATTCCTTTGATTGCGGACTGTTCGATCAGTTGGGGTCGGCACGAGACTTTACAAAGTTGGACTTGCGGTCAGGATACCATCAGGTTCGTATCGCCGAGGGAGACGAACCCAAAACCACATGCGTCACGAGGCGAGGTATGGCTCGAGTTCTTGGTCATGCCGCCCTTCTCTTTCTTTAAAGGCTGACAAATGCTCCCGCTACCTTCTGCACGTTGATGAATGAGATCTTCCATGAAGACTTAGATAAGTTCGTGGTAGTCTACCTGGACGACATAGTGGTGTATAGCTCAACTCTGGAGGAGCATGTTGGGCACCTGAAGACAGTGTTCGAGTTGCTCAAGAAGAACCACTTGTACGTCAAGGAAGAGAAGTGTTCTTTCGCCCAGGAACGCATCACATTCTTGGGCCATGTCGTGGGTGCAAGACAAGTAAAGATGGATATGGAGAAGGTTAGGGCCATCCAAGAGTGGAAGACTCCTACCTCAGTGACCGAGTGAACTACTATAGGAAGTTTATCAAGGCCTGTTCGGCACGGGCAACACCACTTACGGAACTTTTGAAGAAGAACAAGCCTTGGGTGTGGCTTTAAGGAAGTGGATGGGAAGCGACATTACGTTGAAGGATCTCGAAGGTGGTTGAAGACACATTCCTTATTCTCTCTTTCTTTGAATTACTCTTATTGACTATTCAAATCACTCTTTTCTTTATCCGTTCGAGAAAGCTCATTCGGGATGCTTTGATCCTTCTTTCATTCTTTAGAGGGGAGGGTCTAAATAGGAGGGCGTCATGGAAAAAGCAAAAAGAAAGCAAGCTTTTTTCTGATGTGATACGTCCAATCGATGAGGTCGTTTGCTGTGAAGTCGTTGGCTAACGAAGCTAGAGACCTTTTTGGCGGGGAGACGCGGCCTACTTAGAAAGCTCTCGGGTCATGAGGGGGATCAACTCTTCGGAGGCTTCCTCGGTAAACAAGATAATTCCGGTTCACCAAGTGCTTATTCTGACTATTCCTCTTTTTGAATCCTATTCATGTTGAGTGAAGAGTCAAATCAGAAAGTGACTTTCCAGAAAAGTAACGATACGCGGGAAGCGGATCGGGCAGGGGAGCGATTGCGATATCTGATATTGTTTTTGTTGAATAGAATTCCATTTCAAACTTTCGTTCAAAAACCACTGCCAAAGTGTCAAGGGTGATCGTCCCATTCATTTGATAGGCGGACATTCCATCCAAGACGGGGTGGCCTTGCCAATACCACGACGACTACTTGTAACATGCTTCAGGCTGAAGTCCCATTAGTCCCGATCGATCTTCTCTTAGAAACCGTGTCCTAGCCACCCCAAATCCATTATTGGAACTACGAAAACTACAAGACCTGCAGGGATAATCTTCATTTGCACTTCTTATGGCTGTGTCTTTCTTGCTCAAGCTATTAATCTTAATACAAGCAAGCAGGGTGCTCGTAGATCAGGAGAATTGACAAAGATGTATGTGTGGAAGCCCTTCCCGTCTTCAATCTCTCAAGCAAGGTTTTTGGCTCGCAATAAAGCTAGGGTCCTGATCGAGCAACTAGTAGTCCTATCTATCTACCTCTCCAGACACAATATCTTGAGTACCTATGATGGTGACCACATCTGCTGGCATGTGATGTTTGGACATAGAATCGAGTCCTTGTGAATGGGCAGAGCCAGGTGCTCTTATTTTACGACGGTAGGG